TTTTGTTTTCATTTTTCATAGCAGAGACATTTAACAACAACATTAATTATTTTAATTGAATTTCAAAACAAAAAAGAAACTTTTGGATTGCTGAAGGATTGCTGAATAAACAACTAGACTAAATAAGAGAGCAACGGAATCATCATATTCTTTAAAAAATATTCTCAAACAAAAAAGAAAGGTGATTATTATATTTTGGATTAGTTACTGATTTGGCTCTGATAGACCCGGTATATTTTATATATATATATTTTATATTTCTGCAATGGAAGGTAGATTTCATATTTATAGTAGAGCCGAGCCGTATGCTATATAAAAAAGATGCCTGTACGGCTTTAAATTGAATTTCTTTTTTATATGCCCTACCTCCTAATCCAAGATTAGGAAAAACTCCTATTCTGTTAGACTCTCAGCTCAGGGTAATGATCCATCAACCTGCTACTTCTTTGTATGAGGGACAAGCAGGAGAATGTATGCTGGAAGCGAATGAATTACTGAAAATGCGAAAAACTATGACAAATATTTATGCACAAAGAACAGGCAAAGCTTCCTGGCAGATATACAAAGACATGGAAAGGGATCTTTTTATGTCAGCAGAAGAAGCTCAAGCCCACGGAATTGTTGATACGGTCGCAGATTAAACAAAGTTAAATAAGTAAATAAGTTAAATAAAGTAAATAAATAAAGGAAGTAAATAAATAAAGTAAATAAGTTAAAAAAGTAAATAAAAGTAAATAAGTTAAAAAAGTAAAAAAAAAATAAATAAGTTAAAAAAGTAAATAAGTTAAAAAAGTAAATAAGTTAAAAAAGTTAAATAGTTAAAAAAGTAAATAAAAATAAATAAGTTAAAAAAGTAAATAAGTTAAAAAAGTAAAAAAAAATAAATAAGTTAAAAAAGTAAATAAGTTAAAAAAGTAAAAAAAAATAAATAAAGGAAACAAAATCAACTTATCTCAAATTATATGAGGAAAATTATATGGCAACAATGTTTGTTACGCCCCCTCCACCCCCGCCTTCTCTATGGGGTTTGCTTTTGAAGCTTTTGAAGCTTTTGAAGCGATTAATTACTAAAGTAATTATTAAAGTACAGTTTTTTGTTAATACTTTTTTTAATACTAATAATGATAATACTAATAATGATAATACTAATAATGATGATAAAATAGATGATAAAATAACTTTTTTAATACTGATAATGATGATAATGATAATCATTTAGAAAATGAAAAATGAAGTTCAAAATAAAGAAAATAAAAAATTGTATCAAAATTGTATAAAAAAAAAATATTGTTTTTCTTACTTATTTATCAATTACTTAATTTATCAATAAGATCAATAAGTTAGTGTTACTACTTTATCAATAAAAATCAATAAAAAGTATAGTAATTATACTACTATACTTTTTATCTTTACTTAATCAATAAAAATCAATAAAAAGTATAGTAAGTATAGTATAGTAATTATACTACTATACTTTTTATCTTTACTTAAAAGCAGTATTCATGAATAATAAAGGATTACTCAAATAACCCTTTCCAAAAAAGGATTACTCAAAAGTATTATCCCCCAACCATTTGCATTCTAAACAAAGCATTATACTCAAAAGGATTACTCATGAGTAAGAAATTAAAAAGTATTCCTGAAAGGTATTACCCATAAATACAGGATTTGCTATTTTAGCTTTTTAATTGTCTTTTAGTTGTTCTTTACTTTAATTGTCTTACCAACCGGATTTTTTAGAATCTAAAAAATTCATAATTATCCGGTTAGGATTGATCTAAACCAGTTCATTATATATATATGACTCACCATGCCAACTATAAAACAACTTATTAGAAACACAAGACAGCCAATCCGAAATGTAACAAAATCTCCCGCTCTTCGGGGATGCCCTCAGCGCCGAGGAACATGTACTAGGGTGTATGTGCGACTCGTTTAGATCATAGACTAAAATATAAAAATCTAGTCTATTAATAAGAATTATATATATAATTCTATTGTGTATAAAATTTATGGTTTCGATTGGTGCAAACCGAATCACCTTAATTTGTAATTTAAGATGAAAAATACTTTCCCATTGGTAACAAATAGTTATCCATTAAGCGGGAAAAATCCAATTTTAAATAAAAAATTATGCCCTAAATTTTGCAATAACGGACTAAGAGGGTCAACTACCCAGCTAATCTTCATACTTAAATACCGTTACTGTATAGCTAGATTTTGTTGTGAAAGACCTATTACTAGATATTTCATGGGTAGAGCCCATAAGTGTGAACTGTACAAATTCACAATAACATTGATTGAATGAGGATTCAATAAAAGAAGGGGCTCCGGTGTATAGAGAGGACCTCACCGTTTAACAAGTAATCATAGAAACGATGGAACCCACCATTTCTTTGTCTATTTCTATTAAATTAACTATGCTTTTTTGAATACCTAGTATCAATAGAATTTCTTATTACGAGGTTAAATACTTAGAAAAAAATAAAAAAATCGTGGTTGGGAAGGTTATAGCAGCAAAAGCCATTGGAATTTTTATTTTATACATTGGAAGAATCCATTTTGTTATTAATAGACTAGGAAGGATAAAAGAATAACTGAAAGAAAAAAAGAAAATAGTTATTCATCAAAGTCTCATTTATTCAATGACCAGAGTTAAACGAGGATCTATCGCTCGAAAACGGAGGACAAAAATTCGTTTATTTACATCAAGCTTTCGCGGAGCTCATTCAAAACTTACTCGAACTATTTCGCAACAGAAAATAAAAGCTTTGGTTTCGGCTCATCGGGATAGAGATAGGAAAAAAAGGGATTTTCGCAGTTTGTGGATCAGTCGAATAAACGCAATAATTGCCCAAAATAAAAACAACGTATACTGTATTTATAGTAAATTAATGTATAATCTGTACAAGAGTCAATTGCTTCTTAATCGTAAAATAGTTGCACAAATATCTATATTAAAAGGGAATTGTCTTTTTATGATTGCCAACGAGATCATAAAAAAATAAAAATTCCCCGGAGACTCAACTCCGGGAAGGTGGTAGAATAAAAGAGATTTGTATGATAAAATAGAATTCATATGAAAAAGTTATCAAAATAAATAAACAACCACGCTCAAAAAAATTATTCTTCTTCACCTATTATCTTTTTTCTTACAACGCAACATCCTCAATAGGATTGTCGTATTTTTCGAAAAAAAAAAAAAAATAAATATCAATCCGCATTGAATTTGAGTTTCGATTCAAAATAAAATTTACTTGAAGAGTAACTCTATTTTTTTTTTTTTTTTAGAACAGTAGTAGGAGTTCTAGTGATCGACTCGCTTTTTTCATATTTTTTTTTTTCATTATTAACAAAAGGTGACGAATTAACAAAAGGTAACAAAGATAAAATACGAGCTTGTTTTATAGCAATCGTAATTAATCGTTGTTGTTTTAAGGTTGATCTATTCACGCGTCTAGATAATATTTTTCCTTGTTGACTAATAAGTCGATAAAGTAAACTCATGTTTTTATAATCAATTCGATCCCCCGATTGGATCGGGGACAAACTCCTACGAAAAGATTGCTTAGATTTAAGAAAGAGTCGCTTAGATTTATCCATGGTTTGTTTATTCCTATACCGAAAATCCCATTTCTTATAAAAAAAGGATTTGTTTTATTTATATTCTTATTTTTTTTTTTTTAATATATCTTATTTTTTTTTATTTATATTTGTTATATAAGGAAATATATGCTATTTATAGATTGTTATATATATAATTTATAGAATCTAATTTATAGAATTTACCTCCTAAGGGTGACACACAAACAATCCATTTTCTCTATTTCTTTATCTCGACGTGAATCGTATGTTTGCAACAAAAGGGACAGAATTTTCTCAATTCCAATCGACTAGGTGTATTGTGTCGATTCTTTTGAGTAATATATCTAGAAATACCCCTAGATTCCTTATTAACACTCTTTTTATCACAACTGCTACATTCCAAAATAACAGTTATTCGTATATCTTTACCCTTGGCCATGAACCTCCTTTGGTTTTTTTTGATTCACTTAACTCTTCTATTTTAAGATTCGAAGCGAAGAAGAAAAAAGGAACGAAAAAAGTATAAGTTGATAATTCAAAATCAAATTATGAAAGATTTTGTTCCAATTAATTTTATATTAATTTTATATAGTACAGTAATAATTCAGTAATACAATGATTTAGAACTATATTTCAAATCACAGTACAGTATTTCATTTTTCATTTAAATATCTTGTATGATATTATTGACTCGCCCAAGTATTCTATTACAATTCCATTTATGGTCTCACTCTATTATTAAATTCATAGCAATGGAATTGAATTAATACTTCAATTCCATTGAAACCTGGGAAAAACTCCTAATTTCACTGAGGCCAAATCCACCTTTATTAAATTAATTTGCTCTTTTTTTTCGAACTTATTCTAGTCTAATTAGAAAAAAAAAAAAAAACGAACGAAGAGGGATTTAATATTTTATTGGATCTCTAATCTTTGTCACCCCTTGCCGTGCCAATAACTAGAATCAAAAAAAGGGGAATGTCAATGCATCCGGGAATAAACGATTGATTTCTATCAAGAGACCTGCTAGAACCGCGAACCATAGAGTACTTGCCACTGGTGCCACAGAGAGATATGTTTTTAGATCTCGCATTTCAAATCCTCCTTCGTTTTTTTCTTGTAATTTGTAATACATAATAATACAGAATTACATATTACATATAGGAATATGATCAATAATTATACATTCTATTAAAAGAATATTTTTAATTTCTATTAAAAGAATATTTTAAATTATTTTTTTTTTTTTTATTATATTTTAATTCTATTATATATATATATTATTATTATACTCTTTATGTTCTTGTTATTATACTCTTTATATTGTTAATATTTATATTATATATCCTATCTATTCTCTGTTTTTAATTTAATTTAATAGAATTAAATTATTCGATAAGAATATTCGTATCGAT